TTGCTTGCATATAACATATATGGTACAGAATATATAGGAAAAATGTACCATCACCGAATTTTTAATCGTGGATACATATATATCCTTAACATACTGAAACGGCTGCCATTATTGGTATCAAACCAATAGCGATTCATACAAGCTAAATCTTCTAATCGATAATTAGGCCAAAGAAAGAACTTTAGTTTAATTAATTCATTTTTATCTCTATCAAGGTGTTTACTTTCATCCAAAAATTGACCCCAGCTTTTTATGCTGTTCTCCTTGCAAAATACTGGATTTATATCCACACCATTCCTATTCTTTAAATTGAAATTTAAAGAATTGAGAATTCTCAATTCTCTACGACGTCTAGACGATAAAATCATTTCAGGAACAAGCAAATCAAAATTATCCTTATCAACATAGTTTTGTTTTCCGTCTATTTGATTAGTTTGTTGCTTACTCTTATGAACCAATGAAATACTTATGGCTTGATACATAAGAAATTGTTCATGATTTTTTATAGACAGATTGAATTGGGGTTTGAAAATCACTACCCCATTTTTCACCCACTCTGTAAAAGTAAAATTCAAACCAGGCAGCAATGTCATGTTTTCCATAGACACCTCTCCCATTCGAAGATAGGACAAAGTAATTGCTTTGTGTCTTGAAACCTTTCTTATGTTATTCACCATAGAATAGAACCTGAGATGCTTGGACAGATCCAACCCCTTATTCACTTCCAATTGAAAAGCCAAAAACCGGTTCAGATACTGAAAGAAACCTAGTTTACCCTTCGGGCAACTCTGGTATTGGTTTTCTGTTTTCATGAACCAGTTTTCATAATGTGTTGTAATAACTTCTTCGATGTCGTCAGTAACATTTTCTTTTTCTTCAATAACACTTTCTTTTTCTTTATTAACATCTTCTTTTTCTTTACTAACATCTTCTTTTTCTTTACTAACATCTTCTTTTTCTTTACTAACATTTTCTTTCTTTTTCCTAGCATTTTCTTTTTTTTTCCTATCATTTTCTTTTTTTGTCCTAAGAAATTCTTCTTCTGTACAAGGAATTTCTTTTCCTTTAAAATTTAAAAGAAGTAATTTGATTGGTCTAACCCACGGTTTCATTTTATATGTCTCCTTAAGTAGCGTAAATTCTGGGAAGAACCACTCGTCCTGATTCGAATCCGCTATGAGTTCCACCAAGATTTTTTCATTCATTCCCATCCAATTAAAAAAGCTTTTTTTGTGTTTTTTGTGATTGAGCGGATTGATTTCTTTGATTTCTGTATCCTTGTTGATTTCTGGATCCTCTTCGATTTCTGTATATGGATCCTCTTCGATTTCTGTATATGGATCCTCTTCGATTTCTGTATACCCGTTGATTTTTGGATACCTGTTGATTTTTGGATACGAACACATCATATCATAAATAAGACCTCTATTCTCAATTATTTGAGAATTATTAGTCCCAATCTTAGTATTTGTATTAATCTTAGTATTTGTATTAATCTTAGTATTTGTATTAATCTTAGTATTTGTATTATGGTTAGGATTGATCGTCATCCAGGCCTCAAAATTGACTGGACAAGTTTTGAGAATCTCCCAATCAAAATCAAAATATTTTCTATAATATTTTCTCTTTCGAGTTTTTTCCGTCTTGTTTAGATAATTCTTGTCTAGATAATTGTTGATAAAAATATCCTCTGGTATATCAAATAATTTGTCTTTCTGTGTGGTGTAATTATAAGAGATCTCTTGGTTCTTATTTCCTTGTTTCTTATTTACAAATTTATAAATATAGGAGTCCTTCTTAGTTTCAGAATAAATAAATTTATATGCTAAAAGATCATATCTATAGGTTTTTTGAAACTTATTTTTTTTTTTTGTTAATGAATATACTTCAGAATCATTTTGTTTTTTGTAATGAAGTAATGGGTCTTTTTCATATGAATCTCCTTTATTGAAATCTTTATTTTGAGGCGTATGGCGTTGGTTGACTCTATTTCGCCATTTTTGTGGGATTAATAGAGACCAAATCTTTCGCCTTTTTTGTGGGATTAATAGAGACCATCTAATCTGAGATAAATTGTATTGATAATGACCTCTTAACCAGTTTTTCCATGGATTCGTTCCAAAATTTCGAAGTTTCTTATGCTTTAATTCGGAATGAAATATTCCTTGTCTTTCAAAAGAATCCTTTATTGCATTCTTAAGAAAAAAAGACGTTCCGCGATATTGAAGAACGGATCTTAACTTATCACTAACTTGGGTTTGTGATAATTTGTAAAATACATATGCTTGTGACAGGGAAGATAAATCTGGCAAGGAAAAAAATTTAAGAAAAATACGTGACGTCCTCTTATTTATATTTTTTGTAGTCGAACTAAAGGTAATTCTTTTTTGATTTGTTTCAGTATTGTAAATGTATTTATCAAAAATTTTTTTTGTTAAATTGCTTCTAGAAATATTAATGATACATAGAAAGATATCTAGGTATATTTTGTATATTTTTTCAATGAAAAATTTTTTAAAATAATGCAATTTACTTATTAATCGAACATTTCTTCTTTTTACAATTTTCCAAATATTTTTTGGCGATTCTACATTATTATTTTGATTTTTGTTGTTAGTAATATTATTTAGTCCTGGAGTTACTTTTTTTTTTTCTTTTGTAATTCTTTCTATTTTTTTTTTGATTGTGCTTGTTCTATTAATCAGATGTTTTATTTTTTCTTCTGAATTTGTCCAAGCTGTAGATCGAATTTGACTAAATGATTCATGAATTATCTCATTGCTGATTATAGAATCTTTTTCTTTTTTAGTTTCACTCGATTCATATACTCCTATAAATTTCAATCTTGGATTTTCTTTTAGTTTTTTTAAAAGTTCTTCTTTTTTTCTTTTTAGAACTAGAACCTTTTTGATAAGCCATTTTATTCTTTCTTTTGAGCCTTGTATAACTAGAACAAATTTTGGTTTTATTCTTTTGGTGAAAACTCTTCTTATAACTCGAAACTCGTTCTTTTTGAATTTTTTTTTGTTCAATAATTTAAGAATTGTTTTTTCTAGTTCTTTAAAAATGGGCGTAAAAAAAATTGAAAGGGAAGGGTCGTGTCGGGCAGAACCCAAAGGATATTCAGCTAGTCCCCACATAGTCCTTACAAAAGCAAAATCGCCGCTTTCGGTTTCTCTATCAGCCGCTGTGTGCCAAGGTTTCAAAATAAAAGGACATAAAACTTTGATCTGAAGACCGTCATTGAACCAATCCTCCGGAAATGCTGTGACTTTGTCGGATACAGGACCACCGCTATAGGTGCATTTAACATGAACCTCTTTCCTCCAGTCCTCTATATCCTCAGACCACTCGGGCTTTTGCAATAATAAGAAACGGACAATATTTTTAGCTATTATCAATGAAGGCAATGCAATATATTTTCTAAAATATGAGTTAAAAATTAATATACAACCTCTCACTCCCTGCCCATAAAATACAAGATTATCCCATTCTTCCGTTGCGTGCCACTGTACCTCGTCTTTTTCGATTTCGTATATTTTTGTGACTTCGGCGGGCTTTTCCGCTGTCAGTTTGGCTGTGAATTTGGCGCGTGTTTTACCTTCTTTCCTTTCTTTTTCGTCTATCTTACTTTTTGTTTTTGTCTGTTCTTTGTTACGTTCGTTAAGAGTCAAAAGGCCCCCTTTTTTGCTTCCAAACCTATGCATCAAATTTTTAATTTTCAAAACAAGGACCTTCGGGTTCACTAACCCCAAATAAATAGACAGTCTACTTTTTAAGAAGCCAAAAAAAAGAGGGGAATGCGGATCTATTTCAATCCGTCTTAAAATAACTCCTCTTTTACGCCTTTGGGCGCTCATAGAACCTTTGATTACCCCATGATCAAAGTCTGCTTCGCGCGCCAGGTCCAACATAATCAGCTGGGCTTTCTCAATATCAATAATATTAAGGTATTTCTCAACATCCATAAGATCAATATCAGGATCATCATCAGGAGTAGTACCATTTTCATTAGTCTTAGTACCATTTTCATTAGTCTTAGTACCATTTTCATTAGTCTTAGTACCATTTTCATTAGTCTTAGTACCATTTTCATTAGTCTTAGTACCATTTTCATTAGTCTTAGTACCATTTTCATTAGTCTTAGTACCATTTTCATTAGTCTTAGTACCATTTTCATTAGTCTTAGTACCATTTTCATTAGTCTTAGTACCATTTTCATTAGTCTTAGTACCATTTTCATTAGTCTTAGTACCATTTTCATTAGTCTTAGTACCATTTTCATTAGTCTTAGTACCATTTTCATTAGTCTTAGTACCATTTTCATTAGTCTTAGTACCATTTTCATTAGTCTTAGTACCATTTTCATTAGTCTTAGTACCATTTTCATTAGTCTTAGTACCATTTTCATTAGTCTTAGTATCCACATTCTCCGGACTATAACGAAGTTTACGTTTAAATGGTGATGAGAGAATCTCAGACGCGTCCCGATAGGACTCAATGTATGATTCTAGCTCTTGTTCTAACTCGCTTTGTAATTTGTATGACCATCGAGGGACTTTTTTAAAGATTTCCTTTTGTCCAAGATATATTCCGAGATTATATCTTTTTATTTTCTTTACCCTTTTTTTTTTTCGCTGTTCCCAATCAATTCTTCCTCCCCCTTTTTTCAAAGGATTAGAATATAATTTTTCCAAAGGATTATAATATAATTTTCCTTCTCTTCTTAGTCGTCGTGTTTTTCTTTTTAGTATCGCTAAGAGTGTCTGTTCATATTTTGGGGAATCGAGAAGGAAACCTGGAAGAAGGGTATCATGAATTTTATTTAGAGCAAGGATTTGGTTAAGTTTAGATTCTAAAGTTCCAATGTGGACTCTTCCACGAGATTTATAAGTTGCATTATTTTTTCTTCCACGAGATTTAGAAGTTCCAATGTTGATTCTTCCACGAGATTTAGAAGTTGCATTGTTTTTTCTTCTACGAGATTTATAAGTTGCATT